TCCAGATTGAGTCTCCACTATTGGTAAAGCGGTCATACTCCCTTCGCCTAAAAGAGAATTTAATTTAGCGGCTCTTTCTAAAAGGCGTGAATGCAAATAAAAAACATCCCCTGGATAAGCTTCGCGGCCGGGGGGTCTTCTTAATAGAAGGGACATTTGGCGATAAGCTTGTGCCTGTTTGGAGAGATCATCATAAATTATTAAAGTATGCCGTTCGCGGTACATAAAATACTCAGCCAGGGCTGCTCCCGTATAAGGAGCGAGATATTGTAATGTAGCGGGTGAATCTGCCATTTCAGCTACTACAATAGTGTATTCCATGGCCCCCTCTTCGTGGAAAGTAGTTACTACTTGAGCCACGGAGGATGCTCTTTGACCGATAGCTACATAAACACATATTACATCTTGCCCTTTTTGATTGAGAATTGTATCTGTGGCTACTGCTGTTTTGCCAGTCTGTCTGTCCCCAATAATTAACTCTCGCTGGCCCCGCCCTATGGGGATCATCGAATCGATAGCAATAAGCCCTGTTTGAAGGGGCTCATATACGGAACGCCTAGAAATTATACCCGGAGCAGGAGATTCAATTAAGCGAGATTCCGAAGCGGCTATTTCGCCTCTCCCATCAATAGGTTTAGCGAGAGCATTTATAACACGACCCAAGTAAGCCTCGCTCACGGGTATCTGAGCAATTCTTCCTGTTGCTTTTACAAAACTTCCCTCTTGTATCATCAACCCATCGCCCATTAATACAATCCCAACATTTTTGGATTCCAAATTCAGAGCAATACCTCTCGTCCCTTCCGCAAATTCGACTAATTCACCTGACATTATTTCACCAAGACCTATAATACGAGCAATCCCATCCCCCACTTGAACTACGCGGCCAATATTTTCAATCCCTACTTTCCTATTATATTGTTCAATACGTTCGCGGAGAATTTTATTAATTTCGTCGACTCGAAGGGTTGCCATTAGTGTTTCTTGAATCTTTTTTTTTCGGAAGCAAGGGGAAAAATAATGCCTAAATTCTAAACGAAAGTAGAAGTTCAAAACCTAATAAAAAATTTCATTATCTCTTCCATTCTATGGCCCCGAGAATGCCAATATTAGCACGAATCGTACGGAAATGTAACTCGGTATTCAAACAACTATTCAGAGTTCCTAGAGCCCCTTGTACGGCTTGTTGAAAAACCCGTTGTCGAACCTGATTCATCGCCCTTTGTTTTTCAAAATAAAGGGTTTCGTTTTTAGACTTTTCTAATTGTTCCAAACTAATAGAAGTAGCATTAATCAAATTTGCTTTTTCTCGTTCTATTTCAGAGTATCCATTCATTCGATACTCATCTGCTTCTAGTTCGACTTTCTGTAATCGAATCCGAGCTTTTTCGAGTTGTTCAAGGGTTCCGCTACGCAATTCTTCCGAATTTCGAATAGTACTTAAGATCCTCTGTTTTCGATTATCTAATAAATCTTTTAATGAAAGTAGATTATCTTGCTATTAAGTTTACAATTTTTATGATCTCTTCCCGAACCAAACATGAATCTTTCGATTCATTTGGCTCTCCCGCTCCTTTTTTCTCTTTTGCTATGTATTATGGCTATTTCCATATATATCTTATTTTATGTAATGAGCCTATCCTCTACCTTCTCTTCTCTGTTTGTATTTCTATATACCCAAACTTATATAAGACTAGATGAATATTAAGAGGACTCTTCCAACTAGATAAAAATCTATCATGGTCAGCAAAGTTGTTTCTTTATTTGTGTTTGCTCTGTTAGTTAATAATTTCAATTTCATTAAGAAAAACAAACTAAATAAATGGAAAATAAAAATTGATAGAATTCCTTTTATTTTTTCTTAAAATCCAAAAAATTTCTCTTTTTTTATACATAGGTCGTCGATTCGGCATTGGAAAAAGGGCTGGGTGCCCTTCTAGTAAATAGTTCAAACTATTTTATCGATATGAGTGTTCTATATCAGATAAATTCCACACTAGGTATTTCCCGTTTAAAGCATTTCTAGACTAATACTAATGTAGTTGTAGAAAGAGTACCCCTTTTTGCCCGGACTTCAAGCAGTTTAGCTTTAACCGTGTTAATGGTCTCACATTATTGGTCTATAGAGAATCAAAGTAAATTTACCAATGAGTCACGAAATGCTATGGTTCTTCCATATGATTTCTGAAGTTATTCAGAAGTAATTCGTCGAGATCGTGCACCTTTTCTTATTTATCCAAAAAAATACTAAAAAATATTCTAAAGTGCAGCCGGATAGATCCAATCTATTCTTGAAATAGACAACTCGCACACACTCCCTTTCCAAAAAAAATCAATACACCAACCACTACAGTTAGATTTATTAGATTAGTTGCTAAAATATCGGTATTAAGCCCGAAACTCCCAGCGAATGGCCAGTGAGCTAAAAAAACGAAAGAATGGGTTACATTTTTCATATGCTCTCCTCGTATAGATAGGACGAACAAAGAAGAAAGTTTTTCGATCACTTACTTCGCTCGCCCTTTTTGGTCGGTTTTTTTAATGCAATCTTTTTAATGCAAATCTAATAATTTCTTTTAGATTAAGTCTTAGGTCTCATTTAACCTGTGAAAAATCTCCTTTGTTGAAATGAAATGTTTCCAAAATTCCTAAAATAAAAGCAAAAGGATTTTCCACTGTCCTAAACTAAGAACGGGAAGGAAGAGAAGAGCATATCCTCTAAATTGATCATGCTCAAATCAGTCCTTCCTGGGGTTCCTGGGGTATTGTCTGTCCCGATAAATACAAAATTCCCGGAATAGTATAATAAATAAGAGTAAAGTATTGATATACTTGGAATTACAGAAACAAATGCCAATGTACTAAAAAAAGAAAAAAGTATCTAATCTAAAGGACTCATTTTCTTTTTTAGGATTAAACAAAAGGGTTCGCAAATAAAAGCGCTAGTGCCACAACCAGTCCATAAATTGTTAAAGCTTCCATAAAAGCTAGACTAAGTAATAAAGTACCGCGTATTTTACCTTCTGCTTCTGGCTGTCTCGCAATACCTTCTACAGCCTGTCCTGCAGCAGTACCTTGACCAACTCCGGGCCCAATAGAAGCAAGCCCTACAGCCAATCCAGCAGCAATAACGGAAGCAGCAGCAATTAGTGGATTCATGGTGAGTTCCTCGTGTCAAAAAAAAAGAAATGGTTAAGGATACAACCAACCAAGAAATTATTACTTCTAACTTCTAAGCTCTATTGGGTATAAGTAACTAATAAGTACAAATAAATGATAATCGAAATCGTCCGAATTACTTCGATATCTCGTTTTTAGTTTCTAATCATTAGAGATTTGTGTAAATCCATATGATTCTTATTTCTCTTTCTTTTCAACCAATCACTCTTTCATTCCATCTTTTTTTTTTTACTCTTCGATATCCTTGAGTTCCCATTTTTTCCCCTTCATCTAACATAATAAAAGACGAAATACAGGAAGAACCCCTATTGAAATCGAACTAATCCAAATCCAATAGGAATCAAATCAAGATATACAATTGATCACAATATGCTGCATAGAACTAGATATGGAATCCAGTTCTATATAGAATAGAAGGGAATTCTATTAGATAATAAATCTAGCTTAGGAATAAAAAAAATCCCATATACATTTGTTTCTTCTATTTTGTTTGCGTATTTTCTCATTTTCTATTGAATCCGATTCTAAAATCATTCCTTAGAAAGCCGCACAAAAGATGACTGTCTTATAGGCATTAAGAATATAGATCTAACCTGACTCCGCCCCCCGGAATGCATATATACTTTACCTCTTCCGTAATATAGTCTATTCTCTCCCCTACAACTCTAGGTTGTATATTCATACGCATTTCGAACTATTTAGTTTTCCAACTAAGAGGATTATCCGCAATTATGCATGAATTGGGCTAAGCTAAAAAAAAGACTATTTCGAAAATTAGTTAATTTAATGATGACCTTCCATGGATTCACCTATATAGGCTGCGGCTAACGTTGCAAAAATAAGAGCTTGAATACCACTTGTAAATAATCCAAGAAACATGACCGGTATAGGGACTACTAAGGGGACTAAAGAAACAAGAACAACAACGACTAATTCATCCGCCAATATATTTCCAAAAAGTCGAAAACTAAGCGATAATGGTTTTGTGAAATCTTCTAGGATGTTAATTGGTAAAAGGATTGGGGTTGGTTTAATATATTTCTCGAAATAACTCAATCCTTTTTTGCTAAGACCTGCATAAAAATATGCCGCTGATGTTAGTAAAGCTAAAGCAACAGTAGTATTTATATCATTCGTGGGCGCTGCTAATTCCCCATGGGGTAACTCTATAATTTTCCAAGGTAAAAGAGCACCTGACCAATTCGAAACAAAAATAAAAAGGAACATAGTTCCAATAAAGGGAACCCAGGGACCATATTCTTCTCCAATCTGAGTTTTGCTCAAGTCTCGAATAAACTCAAGGACATATTCGAAGAAATTCTGACCGTCGGTCGGGATGGTTTGTGGATTCCTAACAGCTATGATAACTGAACCTAGCAAAATAGTAATTACGACCCAAGAAGTGATGAGTACTTGGGCATGAATTTGAAAACCTCCTATTTGCCAATAGAAGTGTTGGCCTACTTCTACTCCCGATATATCATATAACCCCTTGAGTGTTTTAATGGAACATGGTGTAATATTCATATTGTCCTCTGATAAAAATTGAACTTCAAAAAAGGAATTCTTTTGATTCAAGCATCTCTTTCTCAACTCAGCAACTTGAAGTATTAATCTTATATTTAGGATACCAAGAAATTACATCAGATCATAATATATATCAATACCTTCTAATATATATCAATATTCCCCTTCTTTTATCTATGCAAAATAAAAAAGAATAGTAACAGATCCTATAAATCTACGCAGTTGCTTAAGAATTCACTATTCTTCTTAATCAACGATTTCTTATATAGAGAGAACGGCCCTCAGAAATTGCAAATACTAATTTGTTAAGAATTAATCTAATTGAAGTCATAGTGTCATCGTTGGCAGGAATCGATATATTTGCGAGATCTGGGTCACAATTTGTATCGACTAAAGAAATAGTAGGAATCCCCAAAATGGCACATTCCCGAAGAGCTATATACTCTTTTTGCTGATCAAGGACGATCACAATGTCAGGCAACCTCGTCATATATTTGATCCCGCCGAGATATCTTTGCAAGGTAGATAATTTTCTCTTTAAGATTGCCGCATCTCTTTTTGGGAGATGGTGGAATTTTCCCATTTTTTCTTCTGCTCTTAAGTCTCTAAATTGAGAAAGTCTAGTTTTGGTAATCGACCAATTCGTTAACATACCACTGAACCACTTTTTATTAACATAATGACAACGAGATCTTATTGCAGCTGATGCTACTAAATCCGCTGCTCTTTTTTTGGTACCAACAATTAAGAAGCTTTTTCCCTGACTTGCTGCATCAAAAACTAAATCACAAGCTTCTGATAAAAAACGAGCTGTTCTAGCGAGATTTGTAATATGAGTACCTTTACGCTTTGCCGAGATGTAAGGGGCCATTTTAGGATTCCATTTCTTAATACCATGACCAAAATGAACTCCCGCTTCTATCATCTCTTTCAAATGGATGTTCCAATATCTTCTTGTCATTTTTTCCACACTTCCTTTTTATTTTTTCTTTTTTTCGTCTTAACATTACGGAATTAATTTCTTTTTGAAGATTAAGAAAGAGCCGAAATAGCTTGAAATAAATTCTAATTGTTCCGATGGAACCTTCTACTCAGAATTGATTATTGATACACGATATAAACATAGCCTTAATGAATTAACTGACTTCTTTTACTTATTAAAATACAAAATTTAAAATACAAAATAGAAAATCAGACCTGTTAGCATTCTAAGGTCAAAAGTCTATTTTAAATTAAAGTCAAAAAAATTGCTTTATGTATACTTAAATCATATAAATAGGGGTAAACGGAGCTTCTGATGTTTCATAGGAATTATTTGTTACGTCAGAATCAGAAGAAACTAATTCCGTATGGAGAAACAAAATATCTCTCATTTCCGACGCGAATAGATTTTTTTTTTGAATTTCAAAATAAAGGTTCTTGTCTTGTGGGGGACGATGCACAAATTTTTGGAATCCGGTACCAACAGGTATAATCCCCCCTAGAACTACGTTTTCTTTCAGGCCTTTCAACCAATCAATACGACCTCGTAGGGCAGCTTTTGCTAAAACCCGAGCAGTTTCTTGAAAACTTGCTTCAGATATGAAACTTTGGGTATTCAGGGAAGCCCTTGTTATTCCCAATAAGATTGCCCGATAATAGATCGATTCATCTAAAGCCCGCCCTGCTCGTTCCGCTCGCAATAGTCCTATTAATTCCCCAGGTAAAAAAACATTAGACATTCCATCTTCGGAAACCCTTACTTTTGATGTTACTTGGCGTATAATAATCTCTATATGTCTATTATGGATCTGTACCCCTTGGGATCGATAAACCTTTTGTATCTTATTAACCAAAGAGCTACGACTTTGGGCTATGGTTAGCTCAGCTCCAATCAAGAATCCCCAGGGAACCCCAAGAATTCTTGGTATACGTTCATTCCAATCCTCAATTCTCCTTTCGAGATTCGGCGATAGTGAATTAATTGAACGCGCTTCGAAGATTTGTTCGACTTTTGGAAGACCTTGCGTTATATCACTAGATCTCGATTTTTCATATATAAACGTAACTAACCTATCTCCTTTGTAAAGGATTTTTCCATAATGACCATGAACTGTTGCTCCTATAGTGGCCAAATAAGGCTTAGCTGTTCTTAGAACAAAGGAGTCCATATTAACAATGAAAATTTGACCTGATTTTTTTATGTGCGATTTAAATAGACATACATTTTCACAAATAAATTGTCCAAGGTGAATTATTGCCGATGTCTCTTCCCACGAGTCATGATGGAAAAAGTGCCAATTCAAATGGAATGGCTCCAACACGATGTTACTGTCGAAATTTGAAATCCTTTTATTTTCGTCTATTAAAGAGTATTTAAGTCCTTGAAGTACTTGGAAGGTTTGTTTCGAATTGTCAAGGAACAAGTATTTTTTTAACAAGATCTGATTATGTGTTAATAAATAGTAAGACGAAGAAAAATTCGATATACTAGGTACAATAGCGCCTAAGAGCCCAAAAATATCTCGAATAGGAATTCTAGGATTCGATTCTTTTACCGCATTGGGATATTTCGAATTCTTGAATAAACCAATTCGAGAACAGTTGGATGCCGACAAAATCATCAAAGATGGATATTCTTTATTTCGATTCAACAAGGTGCCAATAGCTTCTTGATGTTGGCTAAGTAATTGAATCTTCGCCTTGGAATAAAAGGAATTGGTATTGTTGCGATCTAACCTATTATTGGGAATCAATCCTACACTTGCCCTATCATACCTTCTTCGTGTATACGAAGTAGTAGACTTGACTAACTCAATTCTTAGGAAATCGCGAATCAGATCATTTGTTCTTACCTCAACAAGAGAAGCACGAGCCCCCTCCTTTTCTTCTTGTTCCCAATTCACTACTAAGCAAGTTCGAACGAATTGACTATTCGTGTGATAAATTCTTTGAGTTAACTTGCTATTTTCATGAGAAATAAAATTGACAAGTCGAAGTTGGAGATTATCCTCTTCTTGCAGGAGATCCTGCGGGAAAAGTGTTGCTAAATTTCTCCCTTCGTCCATTTGATATGCGACTGCAGGGCGAACCGAAACAAAATACTTTTCCTTGCTTTTGAGAATTTTTTTCCGTTGAATATAAACCCAATTTTTCCTTTTTTTTGATTCCTTAGAATCTTTTTTTTCTCTTTCGGGTGGTATCAAACTGCCACCTAATATTTTATCTGCCTCTTCAGGAAAATGAATATCTCCGGAAAAGATTTTGAGTTCTGTATGGCTTTTTTTTCTCTTCACTCGGACCAATCCACCTAGTCGACTTCTTGTATTTTTTGTGAGTTGTGTATTGACTCCAATAATACTATTGTCAAGTACCTTTAGGGATGAGGATCTCGGCAAGATATGCAGTTCTTGCAGAATGAAAAAAAACCGATCTACTTCTTTTTGGTATTTTAGACTAAATTCTTTTGTTCCTAGATGCTCAATAAAACCCTCTTTTTTTAAGATGGAATCTTCCTCCGGGCTCCCATATCCATCTTCTGAGTCTTCCTCTGAGTCTTCTTCTAAAGTCCCATATTCCTTCTCTGAGCCATCTTCCGAGCTCCCATATTCTTCTTCTGAGTCTTCCTCTAGAGTCTTATATTCGTCTTCTAGGATTTCATATTCCTCTCCTTCTCGGGTCCTATATTCGTTCTCTGGGCTCTCATATTCGTCCTCTGAGTCTTCCTCTCTAGTCCTATACTCTTTCCGATATTCTTCTTCTAGGGTCCTATATCTAAATTTAACAATTCCTGAACCCCTTTTATCTTTTCTGTATCGTGGATCATCAAAATAAGCAAAAATAGTATTTCTACGTAAAACACCCATAAAGGGTATTTCAATTGAAATACCCAAAANNNATTCTTCTTCTAGGGTCCTATATCTAAATTTAACAATTCCTGAACCCCTTTTATCTTTTCTGTATCGTGGATCATCAAAATAAGCAAAAATAGTATTTCTACGTAAAACACCCATAAAGGGTATTTCAATTGAAATACCCAAACAGGATATTAGCTCTTTCTCTTGTTCTTGATGATATTGTAATGGAACGACGAACCTATTTCTTCGCTTTTTCGCCAACAAATCCGAATTATCTTGAAGAATAGAAGGATAGACTAAATTCCAATGACCGTTGGACACGATTCGATCTGGCGTTAAATAATCAAGAATTTCCCTATCTTTTTTACCAAAAGTCTCCAGGCTTACTTGATCATTAGCCATTGATAGGTCAAATATATATCTTCCATGAACAGAAAAAGAATAAGTATTCATTTGATCTTGATCCTTGTGGAGCGAAAAAGATGCTATACTGGATACGCACATACTTACTGACAATATCCATAAATGGCTTGTTTTTGGTAATCGACGAAGATTACCATATTGATATTCGGGCGCATGGTAAACATCAGTACTCCAGTGCATTTCTCCGTCTGATTCAGAATAAATATGCTTTTGTATCTTTTCTTTAAAATGCAAAATAGACGTTCCGGCACGAATCTCCGCAATTACTTGTTCGGATTCTACATATTGATCATTTTGCACTAGAATCAAACTTTTTAACGGAATATTCACACTATGTAGAATATCCTGACTCTGAATAGTTACATGCAAGTCTATATAGCATAGAAAAGCTGGTTGGCCGTGACGGGTACGTGTGGGGTGAACCAAATCCTCATTGAATTGGATTTTTCCATTCGAGGGGGATCGTACAAGGTCGGCAGTACCCCCTGTGAATACTCCACCAGTATGAAAAGTTCTTAATGTTAGTTGAGTCCCTGGCTCCCCAATTGATTGACCCGCAATAATACCTACAGCTTCCCCCAATTCGACCAGATCCCCATGAGTGGGACTCCGCCCATAACATAATTGACAGATCCAAGATGTGCTCCGGCAAGTAAAGGGGGTTCTAATATATATTGGTTGTACTCGAAACGGTTGTGCTCGAAAGGCTGTTATGAATCGATTGACTAATCCAATTCCAATATCTTGATTTCGAGCAGCAATGCATCGTGAACCAATATATATATCGTCTGCTAATACACGACCAATTAGTGTTTGGACAAAAAGTTTTTCCGTCATCCCATTTTGAGGACTCACAGAAATACCTCGGATAGTACCACAATCTCTTCTACGCACAATAATATGTTGAACTACTTCAACAAGTCTACGTGTAAGATAGCCAGCATCCGCTGTTCGTACAGCAGTATCTACAACCCCTTTTCGGGCTCCATAGCAGGAAATTATATATTCTGTCAAAGAAAGTCCCTCGCGTAAATTGCTTTGAATAGGTAAATCGATCATTTGTCCTTGAGGATCCGCCATTAACCCTCTCATACCTACTAATTGGTGTACCTGAGATGCATTTCCTCTGGCTCCTGAAAAAGACATTAGATAGACTGGATTAGAAGAATCCGTTATTCGAAAATTCGAATTCATTTCTTGTTTCAGATATTCACTTGTAGCATACCATATCTCAACGGATTGGCGTAATTTTTCTACCGCGTGTACAGCCCCATAATAATAGTGTTTCTCCAAAAGAAAACTTTGTTGTTCCGCGTCTTGGACTAACCATCCTTTAGAAGGTATTGTTAAAAGATCCTCGATTCCTAAAGAAATCGATGTAGTAGTGGCTTGATGGAAGCCCAGAGTCTTTATTTGATCCAGTATATGGGATGTATATCCCATTCCGAAATGATCTATTAATCTGCTAATAAGTCGTTTCATAGCAGTTCCGTCTATCTCTTTATTATGAAAGATCAAGTTGGCCCGTTCCGCCATACATAAGTACCCCCTGTTTTGGCTGAGTAGGATTCGACAATTGCTGAGTAGGATTCGACAATGGGCCTGAGTCAGTGATTCGAAAACTTAATTTACTTACTTTTCTCAATCTTAATCTGGATTTGGGCGGCAAAAAAGATGGTACTAGCAAAATTGGAATGCCCCCCGAAAGGGGCATCGCCGAATATAACTTCTTTATTTAGATAGTGTATGAATAGGCCCGACTAAATCCTTGTATGGCTTCCTCTATTTCTCTATAAAAAGAAATATGACCAATAGTGGTTCGAATGTATATAGAACGGATTTCTTTTTTTCGATTTCCCACTACTAGATAGTGGGCATAAATCTCATGATAAGTCCCAAAAGATTCATATTGAACTTCAATCGGAGCTTCTCTTGACCCAACGATGCGTTGATCTAGTTTCCATCGGAGCCACAAGGGACTGTTTAAACCGATTCGTTTCTGTCTATAAGCTCCCAGTGCATCATAGGAACTAGAAAAATGAGGTTCTTTATCTTTCGTATACTTATAATAATTGTTATTATTGTAGTTTACTTTTTTATTTGGAGAGTTTCCGCAACTATTATACCTATTTGCACAAATACCTCTACGGTTTCCAATCGTTAATACATAAAGTCCGATAAGCATGTCTTGGGTTGGCACGCAAATAGGATCTCCAATAGCGGGAGACAGGAGATTCATATGAGAAAACATAAGTAAACGGGCTTCCGCCTGAGCTTCCAAGGATAAAGGCAGATGAACAGCCATTTGATCCCCATCAAAGTCCGCATTGAAACCCTTACACACTAATGGATGTAAACAAATAGTACGCCCCTCTACTAAAATGGGCTGGAAGGCCTGTATGCCTAATCTATGCAGGGTAGGTGCTCTGTTCAACAGTATAGGATGTCCCCGCATAACCTCTTGAAGTATTTCCCATACAATGGGTTCCTTTTCCCAAATTTTCCTTTTAGCAATCCTGACATTAGAAGTAGCACGTTTCGTGATTAAATCGCGAATTACAAATAGCTGAAAAAGCTTTATTGCTATCTCTAGAGGTAATCCACATTGATGTAATGAAAGCGAAGGACCCACAACAATGACAGAACGCCCCGAGTAATCGACCCGTTTCCCAAGCAGAGTCTCGCGAAACCTCCCCTCTTTACCCTCAATTACATCTGAAAGTGATTTGTATACTTTATTGTGACCATCCCTTGTCGGTTGCCCACGGGACCCACTATCAAGAAGTGTATCCACGGCTTCTTGTACCAATTTTTCCTGGCACATTACTAAATCTGCTGGTGCTAATTCACTTCTTTTTAATAGATAGGCAAGATTGTTGTTCCGACGGATAACTCTCTTATAAAGTTCATTAATATCCGAAGTCACTACTTTATCCCCAGACCTATAAACAATGGGTCTCAATTCGGGAGGAAGAACTGGTAATAAGCACAAAACCATCCATTCTGGTTCCACATTTGTTTGAATAAAATGTTTCGCCAATTGCATGCGTCTAATCAAAAAAACTTTTCTTATTCGTCTTTTTCTATCTTCCCATTCATCTCCACTATACCCCTCGTCTTCTAATTCCTTCCATTCAACCAAGGAATTCTCTATAATAATTCGCAAATCCAAATCCGCTAATTGTTCTCTAATAGCACCTGCTCCTGTCGCAATTTCCCGATTTCGAAATGTTGCAAAGCCTGGGGTAGAAAAAAAGGGAGAAATACTGTGGTTACAGGATGAAATTTCATCTTCGAATAAACCTCGTAATCGTAAAAAAGTAGGTTTTTTAGCGCTGGGCCTAGCAAAAGAGAAATCGCCATATACTAGGCCCTCCAATTTCTTAAGTGGTTTATCTAAAAGATTCGCGATATAACTAGGAAGACCTTTCAAATACCACACATGAGTCACTGGGCATGCCAGTTTTATGTAGCCCATTTGATATCTTCGTATTCGAGAATCAACAAATTCTACCCCGCATTTTTGGCAAAATCTTTCGTCTTCGTTTTCAGCTACGCTCGCTCGAGAATTTCCACAAGCACAAATTCCACTTTTTATGGGTCCAAAGATTCTTTCGCAAAACAATCCATCTTTTTCTGGTTTATCGGTTTTATAATGAAAAGTGGAGGGCCTTGTGACTTCGCCAATGACTTCCCCATTAGGTAGGATTTTTTTAGCCCAAGCCTTTATTTGTTGAGGGGAAACGAGTCCAATTTTAAGTTGTTTATGTTTATATTGGTCAATCATAAAATAGAAATAAGAAAAGAATTTATATTTATTCCGATCAAACATTCTCCCTATTAACCTGGAAGTTCTTCTCAGATACAAGGAAAAGGTTCAGTTCTAGAGCCAAAGATCGTAGTTCTCGAACGAGCACTCGAAAAGATTCTGGAGGATCCTCGTGATTAGGCACTCTTTTTCCCCAGATCGTAGCATTAAGTATTTCTTGGCGAGCTATAAGATGATCAGATTTATAAGTAAGTATCTCTTGTAAAATATGAGCAACACCAAATCCTTCTAAAGCCCAAACTTCCATTTCTCCTACTCGTTGTCCCCCTTGCTTGGCTCGTCCTCTAACGGGTTGTTGCGTAACAAGTGAGTAGGGCCCAGTAGAACGTCCATGAATTTTCTCATCAACTTGATGAATTAATTTTAAGATATAGGACTTCCCTATTAGAACAGGCTGTTCGAAGGGATCTCCTGTTCTTCCATCAAATATTCTGCTTTTTCCCGGGTATTCGGGTTCAAATACCCATGGATTTTTTGTTTGTTTACTGGCTTCATATAATTCCGAAAACACAAGTTTTCTTGAAGCCTCTTGCTCATATCTCTCATCAAAGGGTGCTATTCTATAATGTTTCTTTAGCAGATCCCCTGCTAATCCGAGCGAGCTTTCGAATATTTGTCCCACATTCATTCGTGAGGGTACTCCTAAGGGATTGAAGACCATATCAACAGGCGTTCCATCTTGCAAATAGGGCATATCTTGCCTAGGCAAGATTTTGGAAATGATCCCCTTATTCCCGTGTCTTCCGGCTACTTTATCCCCAACTTTGATTTCACGTTTCTGTAAAATATATACACGAACCATTATGTCAAGGGGATCCCTCTGGATCCATTTCACATCGATAACGCGTCCTCTTCCACCTATAGGTAGTTTGAGAGAAGTTTCTTTTGAAGTAGATACCTCAAGACCAAAAATAGCCCGTAATAATCCAGCTTCCGCGATATACGACGATTCGCTCGCTATCTGAGGCGTTAATTTACCTACTAAAATATCGCCAGTTTCTACCCAGGATCCCAACTTCACAACTCCATTTCTGTCCAAATTGCGGAGTAAATGTTCTTCTAGATGTGGTATTTCTTTAGTGATTTTTTCAGCGGAGCCTTGGCTTGTCGTATCCGTCTGAATTTCATATTTTCGGATGTGAAAAGAAGTATAAATATCCTCATATACCAAACGTTCGCTAATTAATACTGCGTCTTCAAAATTGTAACCCTCCCAGGGCATATAAGCTACTAAAATGTTTTTTCCTAAAGCAAGTTCTCCACCAACTGTAGCTGCTCCCTCCGCTAAAATTTGCCCTTTTTTAATGGATTTACCCCGTGGAACCCGAGGTTTTTGGTGCATACAAGTATTTTTGTTAGATCGCCGATGGGCAACTAAAGGAATACTTATAGTTTTCCCACGACTTGATAAAAGTATCTTATGGCTATCACTAGAAATGATCTTTCCCTCGCGTTCGGCGATAACGGAAACCCTCGAATCTAGAGCTGTTTGGCGTTCCAATCCAGTTCCAACAATGCACTTCTCGGACCGAGAAAGGGGAACTGCTTGGCGCTGCATATTAGAACTCATTAAAGCCCGATTGGCATCATTATGCTCAATAAAAGGAATGAGAGAACCTCCAATAGAAAAATATTGGAAAGGGAAAATACTTCGAACATGAATCTGTTCCCATGCAATAGTCAGGAATTCTTGACGGTATCTAGCTGGAACAACCTGTTCTTCCTGAATACCCTGATTCAAGGACAAAGAATTTCCTGCTGCTATCATATAATATTCATCTCTATTTGGTGATAAATAAACCACCTGTCTCTCTTTTTTTTCTTTTGCTTTCTCAGATATTTCATAAAAAGGACTCTCTATAGATCCCCACCAGTGATCAATTCTCGCATGAATAGCTAACGATCCGGTAAGTCCAACATTGATTCCTTCGGACGTGTCAATTGGACAAATACGCCCATAGTGACTTGGATGAATATCTCGGCTCCGAAAACTTGCAGTTCTCCCCGTCAATCCTCCAGGACCCAAACAACTCACTTTTCGCCCATGAACCGTTTGTGTCAATGGATTGGTTTGATCAAAAACTTGAGATAAGGGGTATGTGCCAAAAAAGGTCTCATAAGTAGTTATTAATAAAATCGAAGTTGAAGTTGGAGTTACCAAAGTTTGTGGAGTCGGTTTCGATTGACGTATGAATACTCTACGGATAGTTTTTTGAACCGCATTTTGTAAACGGCCAAGAGCCAGTCCGAATTGATCTTGTAACAGATTTGCAACCGAACGAATACGTTTATTTTTCAAGTGATTCATATCGTCATCGTCAAGTATACCCGTTCCAAATTTCATTCCAATCAAATGATCCGTAGCGGCCAATACATCTCGTGGTAACAAGAATGTATTGTTCTGAGGGATATCAAGATTCAGTCTCCGGTTCATATTTCGTCGACCAACTCTTCCTAATTCACATTTTTGTTGAAAAAATTTTTTTTGTAATTCCTCGCATAAGGATTCCGAAAATACCAGGTCCCCACCTACACAAGCAAATTGTTGATAAAACTCCAAAATAGCTTTTTCTTTTGACTCAATCCTCTTCTTCTCTTTAGCATTCGGGAAAGACAAGAAAATTTCGGGGTAGGAAACATTATCTAAAATTTCTCTTAGATTTGAACCCATAGCTGATGATAGAACTAAAATAGATATTTTTTGTTTTCTACTCACGCGAGCCCATATCCTTTCTTTTTTATCAATTGCTAATTCCGACCTTCCTCCCCAATCTGATATTATAGTTCCGGTGTATATAGAAATTCCCTTATGGTCTAATTCCGAGCGGTAGTAAATACCAGGACTTAGCAATATTTGATTGATCACAATTCGGTATATTCCATTTATTATAAAGGTTCCTAAGGAATTCATTATAGGAATGTTTCCAATAGAAATGGTTTGCTTTTGCACATCGAAACCAAAAATTAATCTCGCGGATACATATAATTCGGAAGAATAGGTGAGTGATTCATACACAGCATCCCTTTCTTTTATCGAGGGTTCTAGCAATTGATATCCTTTCGCAAATAATTGAAATGCAATTTCGTGATCTGGATCTTTAATTGTTGGAAACTTCTCAAGTTCGTCTGCCAAGCCTTGATTAATGAATCTACAAAATCCCTCGAATTGGATCTGACTAAATCCGGGTATTGTGGACATTCCCTCATTTCCATTCCGGAGCATTTTAATCTTAAGTTTCCTATTTATCGAAGAAAAATTCCATTATCAGCTCACTCTTCATCAATCCCTACGGATCAATCTAGCAATTATGGAATCTATATTCTGTTTACTGAATCACATGAAATTCTAGGGAACTCCACATATGTATTTCATATATGTATTTCATACATATGAATACAGACGATTTCGACGAAAATTCGAATTTAGCAGGGGTAGAAATGGAATAAAAATAAATTGATAAAACAGTCCTAGAAAAAAATTCTGCCACTTAAACTTTATGATATTCTAAAAAGATTGGATAGAAAATATTTCTCATTTTATCTCCTTTCTATAAAAGAGATAAAGCCATAATAATTTATAAGCACTAGAAAGTTTGACTTTAGTTCGATTTAGAATACCACGCTTAGTTTCATTTTCAAAAAGAATTTGAAGGTTCTTGTTCTTTTTTGTTTCGTAGTAGTAGAGAATTGCTAGAAAATAAAGGATTTCTTCGTTGTAGAATCCTAAAATAAAGTAAATACTTTATTTTATTTTTTATTATTTTTTATTTTAAGTACTTGCTAATCTAGTTATCCACCTATCTACATATCCTTTCTTTTCTTGTAATTGCACTTAGGTTAGCCAAGAAGGCCAAGCCATAATCTATATCAGAGCAAATTCCCTCTTTTTTTTATTCAAGATATTTAATGCAATAAAAAATGAAAGCATGATTCCCCATAGGGATATGTACATAAGGGGAATCCATAGATAATAATGCTGTTTGGACCTGGAGTTTCCCTATATACAGATTAGGGAAACATTTATTCTATTTTATTATGCCATGCCATTAAAAGTAATGGGGGTGGGAGAATACCGATTTAAGAGCCGTTCACTACTGCAATTCAAAAAAAAAAAAAGAAAATTCAAATTCTAGTTAATGGTAATGGGGGTGGGAGAATACCGATTTAAGAGCCGTTCACTACTGCAATTCAAAAAAAAAAAAAGAAAATTCAAATTCTAGTTAATGGTTCTAATTTGTTCTAAATTTTGCAGCCTGTGACTGGAAATCCACTTTTTCTCCTTTGTCATCTCAATAGAATAGAAAGAAAAGGGAAGTTGTCTAGTGTTAGCAATGCGTGTTTTAAGATAGAATCCATCGAGGAGAATAAGCGAAACTAGATCCAAAAAAGCAGAAATTTTTTTTTTGAAAAAGATTAGAAAAAAGTAAGTAGAATTAGATTCAAGATAAAAGAAAAAGAAGGGTTTTAGTTTTAGTAAAAAAATGTGGATGAATACTTGTTCTTTTCTCCATTTTAGATCGGATTTTTTTGGCGGCATGGCCAAGTGGTAAGGCAGGGGACTGCAAATCCTTTACCCCCAGTTCAAATCTGGGTGCCGCCTGATCAATAAAATACTTAGGATTATAGCACTGATCAAACCCTACAAATCCCTACCTCTATAAGCTGGGGCACGAGAGTAACTATAAGCTGGGGCACGAGAGTAACTAGGTCTGGCGATACTTGATTTGGAGAATCCATACCATAGTTCTATCCTCAAACTAGGGTTTGTTTTGTCGGCAGTGGCCCAAACGGCTACGAATAGGGGTGAGGTAGCATTTCCTCATTCTTTTATTAATTTAAATTGATTCGATTCGGGAATTTAAAACAACGAGACTAAGATGTCATAAATCTGCGTATCCAAAGGTTCTTAAGGAGCAGTCTTTTTTCAATCTAAGATTGAAGAAAGGACTTCGCGAAGAAATATCAAGACTTACTAATTATCATACATTTTATTTATAGTACATCTTACTACATACACTTCGTACATCTTATCCTACCCATCTTACTACATACACTTCGTACATCTTATCCTACCCACATAGACTAAAGTAAAAGCTACTGAATTCTGTCGAGAATTAGATTGGGCTGATCAAAAATCAATTTCAGGGATAGGGCCTCCTCACTCTTTCATAGAAAGATAGAAAGCGGAGCAGTAGGGTTTAGGTTAGAAATAAACATGGGTTCCAATAAATATTTATCTATCTGAATTTTTTAGTATATTCTTACGTCCTTTGTTTATAAAAAAACTAACAAACGGAAGACAAAATCTCTCTATTCCCGCGTCTTTTATTCAGGACATCCCCCTTAGGGAAAGGGTGGCTATGTATCATATTTATACTTAATGCTCTCCAATTCTACCAGAAATCATATAAGATAATAATTTGTTAGGAGTAAATTCCTTTAACGGATTCATCCATAGTCTTAGGGCGGAATGCCCTTTTGACTCTGTACCCTCGATTCCACTATGATTATTGATCAATAGTAGAAGAATTCCTTCATAGAAATAGGAGACATAATTTACATGGATATAGTAAGTCTCGCTTGGGCTGCTTTAATGGTAGTCTTTACATTTTCTCTTTCGCTAGTAGTATGGGGGAGGAGTGGACTCTAGGGATACTACTAATTGATTGAGTAGTCGAATTGTAGTATCAACTCGTTTTTTAATTGATCGTTTTGCATTAATAAGTTTGCCAAACTTTTTTTTTTATCTCTTTCTTTAGTTTTGTTTCATTCTTGTAAGAAACTCTTTTTAGAAAGTAAGAAAGAGTCGTTCTATTCTAGTATGTTCTATTCCAGTCTAATAGAAAGGGCGATTATAGTAATTCATAATTTCTATTCTACTAATAATTTCTATTCTACTAGAACGAGTAAAAAGAAAGTTCTATACATAAGAAAATAAAACTTTCTTACACGAAGCTATTCACAACATATCGCACATTTTTCATTTATACTATTTTCTTATTCTTAGAAAATTTTTTATGTTCTTTTTTTTTTGAAGGATCTTGATTGAAGCATCTCACGCCATTTTTAAGCATGAGAAGGATTCGTAGGTTTTTTCCTTTTACTTTTTTTCTTTTACTACAGTCTATTCTCGTATTATTTTTCTCCCCCTCCATAGATTCTTTCAATGAAGGTTGTCTTCGATTTTTTGATTTTGACTTGATTGTGGATGCAGTGAAAAAAGAAGTAGAATTCGACTACTATTTCAATCTACTAATCGATTCTATGTAGATTCAAGATAATATAATAGAAAGAATCTAAAGTGTCGTAGAAAGAACTACATATAATTCTTTCTACCACACTTTATGATTCCAACGGGATCCTTTCATTTAAGACTTGGATTTTTAGTTTCTTTAATCCCTTTAAAATTTCTTCAATGATTAATTGGAATTCCAATTAATCATTTTGGCTGGCTGTTTTTACATAAATAATAAGTAAAAAGGCTGTAGGAACTAGAATGAACAATGCAGTAGCAATAAATGCGAGAATATTGACTTCCATAACCTCTTTATTTTTTTTTTTCACAATAACTCGGGATGTAATCCCATAGAGAGGAAAAAGGGGTATCCTGTAAATTTAAGGAGAGGATTTGCATTCTGATAATACTGAATCAATTCAATATTATGAATATTGGATCTATCAAATCAATTCATGGTTGATAGTGAAATAATATAACATAGGAGGATCCCTTATCCATACTAAGACCAAAATCGGTTTTTTGATTGGATTCGAAACTCCCTCTATTCTATTTTTCATTCTTTTCTACTTTTGCCTTTCTATAATGTATAACCCAAAATCTTTTTTATCTTATCCCATTTCCCTTCCTTTTTGTTTTTGTTATAGTTATACATACAATTAGGTATGTATTATATGACCCACTTTCTATGGGTCACATAGACATCCAAATAAGCAGTAGAAGTAGAAATGAGATCTAGAAAAAGGAATCTTAAATAAAAAGGATCCAATCCAATATTTTAATTTAGGAAAAAGAGCGTTTGCTTGGTTTTTTTTAGGTTACTATCAATATCTGCTTTGGGGGGTCTAAAGATGAGAGCGGATCCATAAAAAAAAGGAGTCGGCAAATGGAGTGAGAATGAGGTAGATTCTTTCCAATTATTCATTGAAAATCCACAAATCAAATTGGAACTAGAAAATAGAAGGGGTGTAGTTTAACCCCCAAAAAGGAACTGATTAGATGAAATTCATTCTCTAACAATACAATAAACGAGTAAAGTTTATGTATGAATTCCGGTAAAATACCGGTACTCTATTCCATAAGCGTCGAATAGGAAGTTAAGATGAGGACGGTATCATCTTAAAAATAGAGTAATATCCTAAATTATACTAATCCACGTATGATATGTATGCCTTTCCTTATAAACCAGAAGGAGTGAAAAAACAAAATTCCTATATGGATCTCTTTTTACTAAGAAATGCGAAAAAAAAGTAAAGTGAAGTAATGGTACCCCATAGATATTTGATGTTGCCTCCTGCCCCCTCCCCTTTTCATCAAAAATTTCAGGAAAGATTAATTTGTCCATTCATTGAACCCTAGTTCGGGACTGACGGGGCTCGAACCCGCAGCTTCCGCCTTGACAGGGCGGTGCTCTGACCAATTGAACTACAATCCCTGCGGGGTGTATGGCATCCCTATTCTTAAATAGAACCATAAGAAGATTCGATTCGTCTGTCGTGCTCTAAGAAATAGACGAATCGTATACTACATACCCCACATAGGATATGTGGATATAGTGAGAGTGGCATAACTAGTATGTCGGTATCTTTTATCTCTTCTCTAAAAATAAATGAGAATCCGACTTTCTATAAGAAAAAGTCTTTTCTTCTTTGTCTTTTCTTTGTAAAATAAAGAATCAGAGAGATATAGATTCGAAATAGATTTCCCCTTTTATCCTTATCCTTTATTTCTAAGGATCAGACATTTTTTTTCTTCCATACAAAATAATGGATTTAGTTCATATTCACGAAGCCTTAGATTTTTGGGCCGAGCTGGATTTGAACCAGCGTAGACATATCGTCAACGAATTTACAGTCCGTCCCCATTAACCGCTCGGGCATCGACCCAGGAAGAATTTTTTCTAGGCTTTTTGATAATTTATGATTAACCTCTTTTTATAATACTCCCTACCCCCAGGGGAAGTCGAATCCCCGCTGCCTCCTTGAAAGAGAGATGTCCTGAACCACTAGACGATAGGGGCATCGCTAGACGATAGCGCCATATACAACCACCCGTCATTATACTATAATGATAGTATGAGCAGTTTTTTGGAATTGTCAATATACTCTTCGAGTATAACTAGATCAAAGTAAAGAGTCTTTACTTTATGCTTTCATAGGATTTTTTTTTTAGGTGAGGGTTAGGTTAATTCACAGATCATCCCCTACTTTTTAAGTAAATTCGTTTAAAGGGTATAGAATAAGAATAGATTAATAAAAAGGAGTCTAGATTAGTTCTGTACAGGTATTGATTTGATTGTTCTAACAGGAAAAACAGTCCAATTTCATTTCTTTTTTGCAATTAAAATTCTGTGGTCAGTTAGTGTTCAGACCAAAAATGTCGGCATCTTGCACTAAACTAAGTTATAAAATTCAAGAAAAAGTGGAGACATTAAAAAAAAAAAAAAAATGAATGAAGTTAGTAGAAAAGTACTTTCTCGGATTCGAACCGATGCCTTCCGTCTTACCAAAGCATTACTCTACCACTAAGTGAGAAGCCCTTTATCGGATTTGAACCGATGACTTATGCCTTACCATGGCATTACTCTACCACTGAGTTAAAAGGGCTTTTTATTCAAAAATTAGCCACTTTCATTTACCATTATGGGTCTACTGCATAATGTACATGTTCATATTGTATGTATATATTAATGTACATAATATATACATATATCTCAATATATGTAGAGATTTTCTTTCTATATATATTGAGACATAGAAGTTTATTTATGGCGAGGTTCAAAATCTTGATAAAATAAAGACAAATAAGAAAATCTTTCATATTCTCTCTTAATAAAATACGTGAACAGAGAGTTGACACACTCAAAAATTATTATATATATCGATATTCTCTCTTAATAAAATACGTGAACAGAGAGTTGACACACTCAAAAATTATTATATATATCGGATACACTTGAAGAAGCTGGGTAAGTTCATAAGTATATAAACACGATCTCGTACGACTCACGAAAGCCCAGAAGTTCCTTTTTTTTGTTTAAAAGGAGAACAAATATGTATCAATTGTTGAATCGGATACAACAATGGGCCAAAAATGTCAAAGGGGCAATAAGAGCTGCTGTTAAAAAAATGATAGACTTTGTTTTTTTTTTATCTTTAAGCTATTCACTTTTCACGTGCGCAGAATGTTCTGCAGAATTAGGGACTTTTTTCTTCTATTGGCTGATCTTATGATGAGAACTTTCTACATTTATGTTTTATTTCCCCTAATTCTAATTGGGTGGAAAGGAATTTGCCCTCTTCATATACCCCTATCCCTATGGCTGGGTATTCATTTTCGGTGATATACTTCTTATCCTTTTGATAAGAGATTGAAACAATTTTTCACGGGTATCTTTTAGAAAAACTTTCGAGTTCAAAACTTTTGAATTTTTCTTAAAAAGTTTTGGACGGATTTGTTGAAATGATTTTCAACAGGTACCTCTTGGAAATGGGGTACTTGACTATTCTACAAGGATTCTAGTGGATTTGGAACAAACTATGCTGGAGTTCATTTTATTCTAAAAAGTTGGCAGTTGAATTTATACTGCAGAGTAGAAAAATTCTACTACTGCCTGCCCAACAAAAAAGAAAAACCATATCCTACATACCTAACTCCTCCAGGTTCAAGGTTTTCCCTTTCCGAACAGTAGAAAAAAGAGGATTTTAGATTTCCGATCCTAGGGTGAAAAGGAAGGGAACAGATACCCAATATGATTTCTTAGGAGGAACGTTTGGTAATGGTCCTCTATGCTCTTTTTTATGTGTTCTTAGTTCTATTTCTTTGATTCTTTTAAACATGAATTTAATAAACTAGAATTGAGTGGAAAAGAAGAGAGGAAATTAGTAAATGGGGAGGATCCACTAACCAGAGACTTTCCGAATCCTCTTTATGAAGAGTTTGAGTAGTCCTCTGATGTAAATTTTCATCAGCTAAATCTGTCGATTCCTATCCGCTTTTCTTTTTAAGTTATTACTCTTTGTTTATTGCTTCTCTCAAGTGATAGAGGAAGTCTATGATGAATTTTTTAAAGTCATCCCATTCCTTCCCTATGGCTCGCATTTCATGATAAATGGAGGAAGAAAATATCTTTCCCAATTTATTTGTTCAATTCTGAACAAAAAACAAAAGGAAGAAAGGGACTGCCCCCTATATTTCTTAGTGTATATTGTAGGAATAATAAAACTATTCCTTACAAATAATCATCCTTGTAGTCATAACCATAGAATAGACCCTAATCAAAATGCATACATTTGGTTCATACACTATTGGCGTGGTAAGAAGAGGTGTATTTTACAGACTAGAGAGGGGCTATATAAATCCTAAAGTAAAGGCTCGCGATTGACGCCCGTCGGCATGAACTTTCTCCGTTTGATTCGATAAGGTTGAATTAGCCTCCTTCTCGAATGGCTACCCTTGACAAAGGGTAGCGTTGGTATCATAATCTACAGGTAGCGGGTATAGTTTAGTGGTAAAAGTGTGATTCGTTCTATTAATAACTGAATTTGAAATGATATACTTAAGGCATCTTTAAGTTTTTTTATATTCATATTCCGATGAAAACTTTAGTTCTTATAAAGGATTTAATCCTTTTCCTCTCAATAGCATATTGAGGAAGAATATACATTCTCGCGATTAGTATCCAAAGACTAATTGAATTTGCATTTAAAATACAAATTCGATTATGAGTAGAGAGTCGCGAAGCATAATTTTGCGTTTAAGTATTCCGATTGAATAAATATGAGTCAAGGATCTATGGATGAAGATACAAAAAAGTTGATTTCCAATCGTAACTAAATCTTCTTTTGTTTTGTTTAAAAAGGAAATGGAAGCCCAATAGCTAAAAAATGATGGTTTTGGTTTACTAGAACCATCAGTATATTGTTTCAGCTCGGTGGAAACCCAACTCTTTTCCTCAGGATCTCTTGAATGAAATTAGGGAACGAAGTAAGTAGATTAGATAGATATTTAGGAGAATTTCTATCTCCTACTCTATAGGGATCATCTAGAAAGCAAAGAGCTTTGGTTCCATTCAGACAGAAAAGCTGACTTAGATGTTAAGTGGTGATAATATCCATAAAGGAGCCGAATGAAATTAAAATTTCATGTTCGGTTTTGAATTAGAGACGTTAAAAAAAATCAACCAACGTCGACTATAACCCCTAGCCTTCCAAGCTAACGATGCGGGTTCGATTCCCGCTACCCGCTCCATTTTGTAGAAAAAGACTATTCTATTTGTTTGTCTAGACATGGTAGAGACTTGTATTGAACCTTTTTCGTCCACTTGTTTTCGGCCCTACAGAGCGGAGTAGAGCAGTTTGGTAGCTCACGAGGCTCATAACCTTGAGGTCACGGGTTCGATTCCCGTCTCCGCACTTAGCAGTCCGTATAAATGGACTATTCTTTTTATCTAGATATATAGATATAGTAGAGGCCTATATCCAACTCTTTTTTTTATTCAGCAGGCAGAAAAAAAAAAAATGAAAGAAAAGCATAGCCTATGCGCCTTTAAAAACCGTTTGTCTCTTATTTGTCTTAGACTGAATTTTTTATCATAGTACCTTACTAAATTAAGTTGGCGAGCGACGGGAATCGAACCCGTATCTTCTCCTTGGCAAGGAGATGTTTTACCACTGAACTACGCTCGCTACATTGAACTACGCTCCCCGTCTCCGCACTTAGCAGTCCGTATAAATGGACTATTCTTTTTATCTAGATATATAGATATAGTAGAGGCCTATATCCAACTCTTTTTTTTATTCAGCAGGCAGAAAAAAAAAAAATGAAAGAAAAGCATAGCCTATGCGCCTTTAAAAACCGTTTGTCTCTTATTTGTCTTAGACTGAATTTTTTATCATAGTACCTTACTAAATTAAGTTGGCGAGCGACGGGAATCGAACCCGTATCTTCTCCTTGGCAAGGAGATGTTTT